TGCCTGTTTTACTAGGCGCGATAGAATACTCAACCAAGCATTCAGCTCGATGGATTACTCCCGCACCAGATAGTTCTCAGCCGCAAGGTTGCCGGCATGCCCCAATGAGAAGGTACTCTCAAATCGAATATCTCGTGGCACCACATCTTTAGACAAAGGGCAGGTTTAGCTATAGCCCAGTCAACTGTTGGAGGCAAAGACAAAGAAAAAACGGAAAAGCCGAGCACACTGCATCTCCAGTGAACCATCCTACTAAGGTTTCACGAAGTCAACACATACGTTCACAGCTAGGGACCATGTTCAGTCCATGCCAATAAAAAACAACAGGAGCTCGCGGTCTATCAGCACTTGAAGGGCTACACAATGGAGATCGGATCGGCCTCGTATGGAGCGCTTTTTGGCTCCCCGAAGACCTTCCACGTGACCGGCAAGCTCTTATTCCAATTTCTATAGGACCTAGCTACAACTCTTTATCTGTTGTCCGTTCCTCTCGCTCAAACAAGGTTTCACGGAGTCGAGTTCAAGTAGCATCTTTATATGTATCGGATCATTTGTGGATTGAAACTCTCTTTTCTTTCAGCTTTCCCTTTCCATTGGACCAGGTCAAGGCTGCTGTAAGCAGTTCTGATCTCAAGCACCTATCACGGTTTTCGAGTAGCTCTGATCCACCGGAGCAGTTACAATTGCTTCAGCTGGAGCTGCGACAATTGCTTCAGCTGGAGCTGCGACAATTGCTTTACTTTAGCGGGCGACAAGCGTAGCTGTTCTGAAGTTATAGTTAGAAAGAGGGGTTGGTAATCTAATCCCTCTTAGTGGTCTTATAGTAGAGTGAGTGATCCTCGGGTAGTCATCTATGAGTTGAAGCAGGAACAAAGAATCAATATAAGGTGAAAGAACCTTCTTTCATTTGAATTTCCTGTTTAACTAGTCAGCCTCTAACTTAACTCTTGAATCTGCGGGCTTGGAAACCTACTTTCTGAAGCGGGCCCTACCACGTATACAGTCTGCGGAACCACGCCTAGCTGCGGTGTCAAGCTCATATCCTCTGCCTCTTTCTTGAAAAGAAACTATGCCTGATAAGGCGAATAAAGACTCATCTTCTTTCATATCATATGTGTCAGAAGCATCAAATGATGTTTTATGAGGTGGGGGAATCCTAATCCAATGCCCTAAGCTCGCGGTGACAGAATGCTGTTATGTCCCTGGAGAGTGCTCCCCCAGGAGTTATGTGCCCGGAGTTCTGTCCCTAGCCCTTTCACCTTCCACGGAACCAGAAGCATGAAAGATGGGATCTAGCATTTTAGAAGAAAGTCTTTCTCTTTATTGATGTCGAACTTCATCTGCCTTATAGCGATGAAAAGATATTCCCTTAGTCTTTGCCCAGCTCTTCTTCCAGGGAAACAGTCTTTGATAGCGCTCTTGCCCGACTTTTCGTGATTTGTGGCCTTAAGAGAATCAGGAGATATTTAATAGTTTGGGTCGAGCATCTAATCTTATTAAGAGTTGTCCTTTCAGACCCTATTCTCCGAATGGACAAAGAGCAGGAAGTAAAGCACCCGCCTCTAGGAGGGAAGGGGTTAGAGTGTGCCTGATTCATATGCAGTTTCCTCTCTGAAAGATGCCCAATCAAGAAGGATGTGCCACCATGCCCGATGGGCAAGAAGCTAGGGCAGTTAAGGAGGGTTATATTGGGTGATCGTATCCGAACTTGAAAGACTTTCCGCGGAATCAGAATCAGATTGGATTGAAGGTAAGGACGGCGAAGCTGGAATTCTATGGTTTCGATTCTTCCTAAGTGATTAGGTCACTCCTCTTCTCTCCGATTGGGGAAGTCTCCAATTCCCTTACTTCGATTTCCAATGACTCAGTATAATGCTCATTTGACTGTCGCGTAGGTAAAGTGTTTACTGGTCCGCCGGGTGAGACCTCTTGTACTCCTTCTTTCGCTGATTAAGAGCCGGATGAGAATCCTCTCAAATCCTCGAATGAGAACTTCCCTTAAGGAAGGAATGAATCTAGGGAAGAAGTCGCAAGGATAGTTCCATTTCTCCGCTAGCCGGGGACATGACTTCCAGCTGATAAACCTGCTCTTGCTCCATTCGCTGAATCTGGAGATTTATACTTGTTAGAAACTGTATTCTTACTCTTCTTTGTATTTCCGGGGGTCTTTCGCAAACTAAGGCAAATAAAGAGTCTTATTCTCCCTTTCAGTCAGCCGGAAGTAAGAAGATTGCTGCTCTAGCCCTAGCTGCTCTACGCGGATACGATCTTTCCTTACTGAACAGCTTCCCCAGATCATGTTACAATTAGAGTTGCGGAGATAGAGAAGGCTCATTCTCCTTTAATAGCAAAGGCCTTTTCACGAGCTGGGCTCGAACCTGCGCTTCCCTGTCTAGGAGTGCATTCCGGAAATATAGTTGGAGATGAGTCTGTCGACCAGTGCTTGAACTAAAATTGTTTCAAAAGAGAAAGGGAATGAGTCTGAAAAGACAGGTCGAGA